GATTCAGAAAATACCGGATCTCCGCCTACACAAGCAAATTGTTGATAAAACTCCAAAATGGCATTTTCTTTTGACCCAATTTTTTTTTTCTCTTTATCATTCAGGAAAGACAAGAAAATTTCAGGATAGCAAACATTCTCTAAAATTTCTCTTAGATTCAAACCCATAGCTGATGATAGAACTAGAATAGATATTTTCTGTTTCCTACTCACACGAGCCCATATCCTTGCTTTTCGATCAATCTCTAATTCTAATCTTCCTCCCCAATCTGATATTATGGTCCCGGTATAGACCGAAATTCCGTTATGGTCCAATTCTGACCGGTAATAGATACCGGGACTTTGCAATATTTGATTGATCACAATTCTGTATATTCCATTTACTATAGAAGTTCCCAGGGAATTCATTAAAGGAATGTTTCCAATAAAAAGAGTTTGTTCTTGCATATCCCTACTGGTTTTCCAAATTAATCCCGCGGATACATATAATTCAGAAGAATATGTGAGTGATTCATATACAGCATCTCTTTCTTTTATCAAAGGTTCTACCAATTGATATGTTTCCACAAATAATTGAAATTCAATTTCTTGATCTGTATCTTCAATTTTTGGAAACTTATAAAGTTCTTCTGTTAAGCCCTGATCAATGAATCTACAAAATCCTTCAAATTGTATCTGATTAAAACCAGGTACTGTAGACATTCCCTCATTTCCATCCCCGAGCATTTTGAATTTCCCTTTTCTCGAAAAAATTCCATTATTGACCCATTCTTCATCAAATCATATGGATTGATTTAGCAATGATGGAATTTCTATTTTGTTTACTGAATCACATGAAATTTGACCCACCCCGTATATGGAATGTATGAAATGCATATGAACGGAGGAATAAAGACAATTTTATATTCAAATTGGAATTTGTAACAGATACAAAATTGAAAGGAATTAATAAATGCCACTTAGACTTATGGAGTTTTGGATAGAATATCAAAAAAAAAGTGATTCCATTTCTACCATTATAATGATATTACATATTCTAATCCGATTGGGTACCAGAAAAATAAATGGATTCGGTATTTAATCTGTTCGATGATATAAAGACATTATAATCATCAAAAATATAGAGTTGATCTTTTTTGAGCACTTAACTTTTTCATGGATTCTATTGTTCAACAAATGATTCGCATAAAAGAGAGATACTTTTACCTTTTTTTAGTAGAATACGATCGAAGGACGTAACATAGTAATAAAGTTTGTATTTATTAACCATGTGTAGATAGCTATCTATGTTTCCTCCTTTATTGAAGTTCTATTCGGGACAGCGCGTGCTATGCTATATCAAAATTTCCATTTTCTATTCCATCTATTGAATGAAAAATAGAAGCACTACAATTTACTGATAATTCTCTATAGGCATCATATATAGATAGGATATCCAATTAAATATTTGTATAACAATTTATGTTCTGGGGTTTACATATACTTCTATTTGATGTTATAATAGAAATTGGAAAGGATTTTTTTTATGGAAAAGAATCAATACTGATTAGTTCTATATCAATTTGGATTGTCTTATATCATTAGGATTAAGAAAAGACAATTTTGGATTCAAATCCAAGAATCGTTCATGAATTTACAGTCACATTTAATAGTTAATGGTTCCAATTTGTCCTAAATTTTGGCTTTTGTGACTGAAAAACCACATTTGGTTTTTCAATTTTTCAATATCAATATAAAAAAGAGAGGGAAAATTTGTAAATATTTAGGTTTTGAGATACTATACATACAACCGAAGGGATGGATCCAATCCAAAAAACGAAGGATTTTTTTCTTTTCGGGCAAGGGTTAAATTGAAGAAAAGGGGATTCAAGATGCAAGTCCAATAAAAAAAGAAGTTTAGGAATTCCCCACCCGACGCGGAGACTTTTTTTTTCATCTATTTTGTAGGAGATCATACATTTTGGCGGCATGGCCGAGCGGTAAGGCGGGGGACTGCAAATCCTTTTTCCCCAGTTCAAATCCGGGTGTCGCCTGATCAAGAAAAAACTCGAAATCTCTTATTTCGTTTTGCTGATATAACTCGCTGAATTTTTCCCCAGCAGAAGCAAACAAAGTAAAAGGACTCTTGAGACTTGCTTGCTTGGTTCTAAACATCTGGAAGTTTGACTCTCGAAAGCTAAAGTGCTCTAAATCCTTGCCTCTAGGATTCAAGGACAGATTATAGTGGTGGAAGGTCTCTCATATAAAGATTTATTGATTCCCTTCCACTACTAATGTAGTGTTTAATTACCGGGTCCTGAATTAGATTGGATAGCCCCACGGAAAATCGAATTAGTGGTTGTGGAAAGGGCTGAAGATACTTTCTATACAGACTCAGGAGAGTCTCTAAGTCCTCGGAACAATTCGATGGAAAATTGGCTTTCTAAAATTGAAATGAAAAAAGAAATTCTTTCTTTTCAATAAACCCTAGTCAAGAATGGAATAGGTGGTCCTCCGATTGT